ATTTCCTGATTTGGTGTGAGATAGGCATATCTCATCTTAAATCTTAACAATGGGTGAATCAATGAATGAAAGTAGGAGAAATGGAGTTTAACCCTCTTTTTTGGGGGATAAATCACTTCCCGAAAGAATCCTTCGTATTATTATTAGTAATTTTGAGTTCTTATTTTTCTATTTTTTATTTATATATTATGTCTAATATTATGTTTAACTATACTAGAATGTATAAAATGTGATTCGAATGAATGATTTATGAATGACGAATCAAAAATTTCTATAAAATCATGAAAGATCCTTCGGATCTAGTCATACAATTCCATTATGTTGACAATTTCAAAAAACTGTTCATACTATGCTCATAGTATGATAGCGGTCGGGTAAGTATGCCCCCATCGTCTAGCGGTTGAGGACATCTCTCTTTCAAGGAGGCAGCGGGGATTCGACTTCCCCTGGGGGTAGGGTACTACGAAAGGAAGTGGATCATGGATTATCAATAAGCCTAAAGCGGATTCTTACTGGGTCGATGCCCGAGCGGTTAATGGGGACGGACTGTAAATTCGTTGGCAATACGTCTACGCTGGTTCAAATCCAGCTCGGCCCATTAATTCGCTGATCCATCCTGAGATAATCTAATCATTTGTCTTTCAGAAATGCCTGGTACAAAAGAATAAAAAAAAAGAGTCCAATTTTCTGCTATATCTCTTTATTTATTTGTTTTGTTCCCACAAATTCTAATCTTGCTAAGGATCTAGATTCATATCGGGATCTATAAGTATAAAGTCTAAAGAAATAAAGAAAAAAAATTTTATTGAAAGATTGATTATCAATCGATTTACCAATAACAAAAGTATTACCAGTAAAGTAATCCCTGTCGCCCCCATTCAAGTGCTTACACATGCGGATATCAATATATTACTCGTGCCTCTTCTCTCTTACAACATGGCGATTCTAACTAAATAGAAATGGTTTGAATGAAATCATAAGAATATGTATGTAGGCTGTACACCTTATTTCCTTGGGATTGTAGTTCAATTGGTCAGAGCACCGCCCTGTCAAGGCGGAAGCTGCGGGTTCGAGCCCCGTCAGTCCCGACGAATCCAATAAATAGATCAACCCATCTTTCCATTTTCTGTGAAAGGGGGGACAAGACAAGGGGTAGAATCTCAGGGGATCCTTATTTTTTTTCTTTTCTCATCAAACAAATACGGGAATTTCCATTCCTTCAACTAACCCCGATTGATGGGAGGGAGGCGTATTCTGACTTCGATTTTGTGTACTCTAAATTACTAATTTGGATCTGAAACAATCTATCCCATTCAAACTACACACCGAGCTTTTGTTTTAATATATGTGTTCCAATACAGTACTAATTCAAGGAAAGAGTCCATTAATAAAACAAAGATCAAACAAGATACCAGCCCTCTTATTAGGTATTAATGGGAATCCTTTTTTCTTTCCTATTTTTTTTTATTTAAAGGTCCATTGAAGAAAGAACAACAAATACTAAAAAAATAGTGAATTGGGTGGAATATTAAATTCTTTATTTAGACCGGGGCTCATCTTTATCACACTTCTTTGTCTTCCAAGAAAATGAAATCATTATAAAGAATGGAGTTTAGAACGGAACTCCTTCCTTTTTGATTTTATTTCGCTTATATTATTGTTTAGATTTGTGAACAATAGAAAAGAGAAGAGGAAAGGTGGTTAGATGATACTTCATCTCATCAGATGATTGTAAAAGGAAGACGTTAGGTTATAGAAAAGAAAGAATGGAAAAGAATAATAAATAAGCCATTCTTGATTGGATTGGGAATCCAATTTTGGATTCGGTATGGATAAAGGATCTTCCTATGTTATACTATTCAATTCTCGACGATGAATCGCTTTAATAGTTCAGATGTTGTTATTCATGATACTGATTCAATATCATCAAGATGGAATGACCATTGAATTTATAGGCGAAAGATTTATCATCTCTATGGGATTAAATCCCGAGTTATTTATTGGGAAGTAAAAAAAAGATGAGATTATGGAAGTAAATATTCTCGCATTTATTGCTACTGCGCTGTTCATTCTAGTTCCTACTGCTTTTTTACTTATCATTTACGTAAAAACGGTCAGTCAAAATAATTCATTTGAATGAAACTTGACTTCTTAGTTCTTATCAATGATTGAAGAAGTAAAATGAAAAGAAAAGGATTCCAATGTTGCGTCTTAAATGAGTGGACTAGAATCGGCAGTATTTTATGAGATCTGATAGTATGGCAGAAAGAAATATATGAATCCTTCTTTCTACCATACTATCTATTAATGTTATTGTAGTGTATTAAGGTTGTACTGTATTGTATAAAGATACAGACCTAATATAGTATAGATCAATCTACATCTATTTTATGTAGATATCAATTTCATATATTGCATATAGCACCCCAATTCCATTTCTTTGTTACATCTATTTGATTTGTATTGATTCCGATCAATCTGAAATAATCGAAAGGCAATTCATACTCTCACGGCTCTAATTCGTTTATTTGGGATTATTTCGTATATGAATTGCCGTATCTGTCGAAAGAATCAAATCATGAAGAAAAAATTGTATGGGGTATTTAATAAAAGAAAACTAACTAATCTTTAACATTCCTAAGAAGTAATTGGTTGAGCCGTTGACAGACGATCCAAGGAGTTCTATCTATGGGAATTTCTTCGGATTTCGAAAAGGAGTAGTAAACCCCACTGGTAACGCTCGAATCATATGATATGAAATGAGTCGGTAAAGCATAAATTCCATTTTAAAATAATAAAACAAGTGGTAAGTGGATAATATGATAGGTGACTTGTTCAAGGTAAAGTTTTATTCGTATTATGCATAGTATCTTGTTGCACAACCACTATTACACTTAATAACGGAATGACTTTCTTTTTGAAAAGGAGGAAACAAATACAAATAAAGGGGTCCGTGAAATAGAAAATTTAGGAAGAATTTAGTTGGAATCCATTTTCCATTCATTTGACTTTCGAAATACGAGCATAGGAATCATTGAAATATCCGTTTAATTGAAAGGTAAGGGAATTATTCATATAATACATTTAATACATGACTCCATTCGAGTCCAATGGAATTTCGAAATAACAATATTTTTATTGAATTTCAATTTGATTTAAATAACGTTTTGCGGAACGATTTATAAAACAATTGATACAGTTTGATTCCTCAACTCAATTAGTAGTACTTCTAGAGTCCATTTCTCCCCCATACTACGAGTGAAAGGGAAAATGTAAAGACTGCCATTAAAGCAGCCCAAGCGATACTTACTATATCCATGTGAATTATGTCTCCAATTTCTCTGAATATGAAAAGGTTATTCCATTAGTGCTCACTAATAATAGTGGAATCCATAGCACAGAGTCAAAGGGGGATTCTGCTCCAACATTATTATTGATGAACCAATCCAATAAATCCACTTATAACAAGTTCCTATATGATTTCTAGTAGAATCGGCAAAGATTAAGTACAAGCAAAATATGTAGTGACATCCTTGGAAATATCGGGGCAAGGGGGTTTTTGTTACTATAGAGCCTGTAGTAATAATAAGACTTATTCTTTCTTTTGTTGCCTTTCATAAATAAAAAGAAACTAAGGGCATAAAAATATAGAATCAAGATAAATTACCATCTATTACGTACCTGTATTTCCCATTTGATCGAATCCTTACCATCGACCGATTGTTTCACAGAGATAGTCGGGAGACGGTCTATTACATTCTTAACTAGGGATTACTGAAAAGAAATTCTTTCTTTTTGCACTTTTTCTATCAAAAACATTATCCATCCAATCTAATTCAAGACCCCGTCAGTAAACACTACATTAGTAAAGGGAATCGTAAGTCTTGATATCTCTTCCACTAACTAATACCTATAATCTTTCTTGGAATCAATGATTTACTATTTACTTTAGGGTTTCGAGATAAAGTTTAGCGAACCCCCAGATGCTTAGAATAAAGCAAGTATCCATATTTTTCTCTGCGTCTAGTGGTGAATAATTCGGCGAATTATATCAGCATAACAGAATGGGGGATTTCGAGTCTTTTGTTGATCAGGCGACACCCGGATTTGAACTGGGGAAAAAGGATTTGCAGTCCCCCGCCTTACCGCTCGGCCATGCCGCCAAAAAGGTATACAAAATAGCTGAAAATGCTCCCCACCTTTTTTTATTGTACTTGTTATCGTGAATCCTAATCCCCTTCCTAAATACTAAATAAAGGAAATCCCCCTTTTTGATTGGATTGGATCCATCCTGATTGGATAGTATTTCAAAACACCCAATACCTAAAAACTCTTTTTTATTTAAAAATGGAATGCGGATTTTCAGTAACAAAAAACAAAATTTCGGACAAATTGGAACCATTAACTGTTTGTTGACTGTGAATTCATGAAGGATTCTTGGATTTGAATCTCAAATTGTATTTCCTTAATGAGACAAGAAAATCAAAATTGATACATAACTAAATGGATTCTTCTCAATAAAAATCCTTCTCAATTATAACGACAATTATGAGTATATGTAAACACACAACAGAAATTTTTACACAGATATCGAATCGGATTGGAATATGTAATATCATAATAATGGTAAAAATGGAATCGCTTTTGTTTTGCTATCCTATACAAAACTCCATTAAGTTTAAGTGGCAGAATTTTGTTTCCAGGAATGTTTTATCATTTTTGTACCTGTTGCAAGTTCTAATGCCAGGTTCAATTTGAGTAGAAAATTCGCTTCATTTTATTCCTCCGTTCATATGTATTTTATACATTACCATGTTATCTAGGGAGTTGGGTAAAATTTCATGTGATTCTGTAAACAGAATAGAAATTCCATCATTGCTAGATCAATTTATACGAATTGATGAAGAATGAACCAATAATGGAATGGGATTTTTTCAATAAATGGGAAATAAAAAATGCCCCTGGATGGAACTGAGGGAATGTCTACAATACCTGGGTTT